ATCCTTTACTCATACTTATTCAATTGGAAGTCTTGGTCCAATTCAAAAATGATGTTTCGCAATTTCATAATCCAACTTTTCAATTTATAAGTGATTCGTGGATACAAATCGCGAGAATTCATATTTTTTTTCTCGAATTTATCATTGAGAGGTAAAGGATTAAATCCTTTTAAGAAATAAAGTTTTTGATCGGAATATGAATAAACCGAAAGACCCTTTAACTATATAAAGGTTAATAGAACGAATCACACTTTTACCACTAAACTATACCCGCTACAATATGATTATTGTATACAAATGGATCTTTTGTCGAACAAGATAATTGAGCGTGATTAAGATAGGATCATCAAAGAATTATCAAAATAAGAGTGTTGGACTTTTTCGTGGGGAGATCCAAATTTAATGAGATTCGGAAGAGAGGCTTCATTTAATTTCAATTTAATAACTTAAAGTTTTCTCTTTTGCTGAAGAGGATAGATACGGATCAAAAAAACACTAAAATCATTACAGATATAACAGAAAAATGCATTGTGGAAGAATCGATAGTTTCTGTTTTAGTTCGGTACAATATAACAAGAAAAAAATAGTCTTTCTTCTTTTTCTTGTTGCTTGAATATAAAATATTTTATTATATTAATAATATGATAATATAATAAAGATAATATAATAAAAAAGTCTTTTTGTTTTCAAATCAGATACGCAGATAGATCATTATTTATCTATAACTCGTTGGAACAAAAAAAAGCCCGGCTAGGTACTGACCAGGCCGGGCCATAAGAAGGGCCTTTCGAACAAAATCAACACAAAGGGGTCTTGCTCATTTTTTTTTAGTTCGGTTGTTGGCGCGGCCGAGCCCGTCTTTTAGATAAAGGAAATTCCTGATTTGTGGATTTCTCTCTATATAATAGAATCGCGAAAGAAGATAGAGAAAGAAAGATTGCTTACATTATGTGTAATGTAGTAATTATCTTTTTCAATTGGGAGAGATGGCTGAGTGGACTAAAGCGTCGGATTGCTAATCCGTTGTACGAGTTATTCGTACCGAGGGTTCGAATCCCTCTCTTTCCGTTTCCGTTGCTGACTTATTTATTTATTTTTTCAAATTTGGAAAATTAACCAAGGAAAACTCTTTGTATTTTATTCTTCACGCCCAGGATTGCGCCCCGGATCATTAGATAGGAATCCAAAGATAAAGAGAGAAACAAAAAAGATTACTACGGTATAAACGAAGAGTTTCAGAGTAAGCATTACACAATCTCCAAGATAATTTTTTGGAAAAAAAGAGAATAGATTCTACCACATATCCTATTTTGACATCAAGAAATGGGTTTTTTCTAGAAATGCATTGTCACAAAATTCATTTGTTTTGCATTAACAAAAAATTGCGTTTATATCCAAATTAGATATTGTGGGAGACCCTAATAGGGTTAGGGTCTTTCGCTGGAAAGGGGTCAAAAACGAGGAAATGAAATGGGGGTAAGCCTGATTTATGGCGACTATCCACGAATTTCAGTGTGTGAATCGAGGATTCATACTCTAAAACTTATCTGATTTTATCAATTGTTAGGATTTTTTCTCGAGGAAATCATGCATTTTCTAGGATATTATTATTCAGGATCTTATCGAAAACTTACAGCGGCTTGCCAAACAAAAGCTAAGAGAAAAAAAAGCACAGGTATGACTGGCATAACATCTACGATTGGATTCAAAAAAGCATAGGCTTCGGGCAATTTGCCGAAGAAAAAACTACTCGAATAAAAGGGAGAATTAATACAAATACAGATCAAACTAACGATATTAAGCATAACAGAAATTTTGTTCTTGGAGATAATTGCATTTTGATTGAGTTTTTGATATAAGGAAAAAGAAAGTAAGTAAGGTAGACAAAAAATCCTTCTTTTTCTTTGACTCCACCCAATCTAAAATCCTCCAATTCTCAAAGGAGAATAGAAGAAATCATACTTTCATACAATATCTTAATTGAATTCTATGTAATGATCAATAAATTAAGTTCAATTATATATTTATATATATCAAAATACTAGTACCAATCTATTCTATAGATATATAGATATTTGGACTGGAGTTGACAACCAACCAATACCAATATTATCGTTTCTTAGCGTCGATTAGAAATCGAAATGGGGCGTGGCCAAGTGGTAAGGCAACGGGTTTTGGTCCCGCTATTCGGAGGTTCGAATCCTTCCGTCCCAGCGCAGATCCATTTTTATGCTCCATTATTTTCATAGAAATCCATTATTCTACTAGAAAGAAGTAGGGGAGTGGGTAGGAGTTAATCCATATTAATTAAATTAAATTAAACTTCTATTTGGATTCTTTAGTCTAACCCAAGTATTGAAACTATTTTAATTTAAAATATCTGTGTCTGTTCGAATTTCATTAACAAATGATTCCATATTCTAAATTATATAATATTCTAAATTATATAATATTATATATAAATATGTTATGGGGCCAGTGTTTTTTCTTTGAATCTCATTTGATTTTGGTATTTCGTGTTTGACTCTAATGAACATTGTAAATCGATGTAAGGAGTGGGGCAGGGGTGATTTATCTTATCCCTTTTATTCACTTTATGACAAGAGTCGATTGTTGAAATATTACTCAACCTCATGTTAAACCAAATACATATCAATCATATAATATAATCATATAAAATGAGGAAATGTTTAGCGTATATGGTATGTATTGTTCAGCCTATACTGATAGATACGAAACCCTTTACCCTATTTGTTTGATTTTGATTTTCGTAATTAGATGAAAAGAATAAAGATTCAAATTTGAATTTACATCATTTTTTATACATCTCATAAAAAAAAATGGATTTCTTTCTTCTTTTCTTTGATCTATTTTAAATAGAAATTTGAAATTAAATCAGTGATGAGTCAATTCAAAAAGATGATTTTCCTATGAAGATCAAAGGTGATCCTTATTGTCCAATTTTCTTCAAATGAAATCCAATTTCATTTGAAGAATGATGTCTAAATAGGAAACTTTTTCAAGTTCAATTAGAAAGATTTTTTTTTTAAATAAAATATTTTTAATGATTCCTTGTACGTGGAATCTTTGAAAAAGTAGGAAATCGTTTAATCTATTCTATTGGGTCACTTGAAGATGCAAATTCAAAAAATTATTTGTTTCTCTATTTCTATTTCTTTCTACTATCTATATATTATTATATATATTATATATCTATGTTTATGTTAAAAATCTATGTTCAAAATATGTTCAAAATGCTGTCTTGCTAAGACTTTTTCAGAAAAATTGTTCCATATATCATATATTCATATATAGAAGATAGAAGAAAAAGCCTAGATTACGATGTCTATGGACAGCCGAACCAATGACTATTCATGATTCCATAATTGAATCAACTCCATACCGGTTCCAAATTAGACTTAGAGGAATGTTATGGTAAAACTTCGTTTGAAACGATGTGGTAGAAAGCAACGTGCGACTTGAAGACACGATCCGTTGTGGATTTTTACATCCACCATTTTTGATTTGTTTAGGAATGAGGGTGCTCCTGGCTCGACATTGTTTGTTCTGTTACACCTGAACCCTTCGTTTTTTGTTGGGTTGTAAATAGTCCATGATGGAGCTCGAATAGAAAGTATTAATTCATTTCTCGGGGGCAAGGATCTAGGGTTAATGCCAATCAATTGGAACAGCTTCGTAAATATATGGAACATATATATATAGAAATCGAAAGGATCTAATTCGAGCAAGTTTCGAATCCAAAAGCAAAACTTGTTGAAATTGATCAAAAATTTTCGATTCAAAGTGTATCGCGCGGGAATCAACTGTTCATAGGATTCTTTGATAAAAAGAAATCAAAAGGGGGTATGTTGCTGCCATTTTGAAAGGATTAAGAAGCACCGAAGTATTGTCTAAACCCAATGATTAAAAATCAGGATAAAGGATCTAAGAACAAGGAAACACCTTTTTAATTGTCTCGAGAGTCTCAATACCCGGATCAGACTAAAGAATCCAAATAGAAGTTTAAACGAGACAAACAAAAGGGAGTAAAGACCACTCAATAAATGAAATTGGCTAAAGATTTTTGCTTTGAGCTAGTTGAGAGTTATCCGACTTGAGTTATGAGTACAAATAGTTTCTTTTTTCATTTTCAGGAAGAAAAAATAAAAAAAACGGAAATCATAGTCTAATTGATTTTATAGACCCATTTGACATTTAATTTATCAGAATTGCGTACATAGACAAAATTTTGAATCAAATCGTTTTTTCTCGAGCCGTAGGAGGAGAAAACTTCCTATACGGTTCTAGGGGGGGTATTGTTCATCTACATCTATCCCAATGAGCTGTTTATCGAATCGTTGCAATTGATGTTCGATCCCGAAGAGAAGGAAAAGATCTTAGAAAAGTGGGCTTTTATGATCCAATGAAGAATCAAACTTATTTAAATGTTCCTGTTATTCTATATTTCCTTGAAAAGGGTGCTCAACCCACAGGAACTGTTCAGAATCTTTTAAAAAAAGCAGAAGTTTTTAAGCAACTTCCGTCTAATCAAATGAAATTCAAGTAAAGAAATACCAAGGGGGGTAGCAGCTTGTATATAACTTTGTCTAATTTCTCTCTACTTGTTTTTTTTTTGACCCCCCCCCCTTTTTTTGCTTGCTGTATTCGTATTTATTTATCATTGTTTCCGTCGAATCCGACGCGATAAACCCTTAGTTTATTGATCTTATAACTTATAATATTTAATATAAATCGAAAATTGGACATTTCCTTTAATTGTGTGGTTTTCATTGGAACTCAACTAACCAACAAAAAGTCTACTTTGCTTATTCCACTTAGATTAATAAAATACATTATGGACTAAAAAATACGATATTTTATTAATTCTTCCTTTTTTATTCTTCCATTTATACTTTTTCTATCTATGTAGATGAGATATGTAGTGTCAATTCAAGACAATTTTGAATATTATTGTATTGTTAAATTGAAATTCTTTGAATTTCAAAAAGGATTTCAATGCAATTTCCTTTTTACACTGTATGTTTTTCGCAACATTTATATTGACAATAGTGTATTGAACAAATATAATTCATCGTGATAAGCGAATTGGGTCTATTTTTTTCTGTCCGATAGTTTTTTTTCTTTATCTTATTCAAATGATGTTGATACAAGAAGTTTTTTTTGATTGAAAAAAAGATAGATAACATAAGAGATGCTCTATTAATTTTGGCAATTCTGTATCTTTTTTTCTTTTATCTGCGAATTTCGTGTATTTTCATCTAATCAATTCACGTTTATGTTTTGAATCCATTAGAAAATCTGTTTTTTTTTTTAGATTTGTTAGCTCAATGTTTTGATTAGTTCGTATAATCTCTTTTCTCTTTGTTTAAATTCAATTAAATTTATTTTGATTCTAATTGTATCTATACATACACCCTGTGTTGAAGTTTTGTTTAATCTATATTTTCTTCGGGTTGCTAACTCAACGGTAGAGTACTCGGCTTTTAAGTGCGGCTAGAATCTTTTACACATTTTGATGAAATGACGAATTCGTCCATACCATTGGTAAACTTTGGAAGACCGCGACTGATCCTGAAAGGGAATAAATGGAAAAAATAGCATGTCGTATCAATGGAAAGTTCTGAAGATATTTCATTCTTATCAGATTGGTACAAAATATTGTTCGAATTCTTGGAACGGAACAAAACAAAATAAAGTTGGGTCGAATGAATAAATGGATAGGGGTCCTATGGCTTCAATTAATTTTCAGAAAGAAAAAGCAACCAGCTTCTGTTCTTAATTTGAATTTGAATAATTTCCCGATCTAATTAGACGTTAAAAATAAATTAGTGCTTGATACGGGAAGCACTTCTCCCTCCAGGGGTGGATTCTATTTAATCCTAACTATTACTATTGACATTCTCTATTATAGAATGAAGATATGTGTGTAAAAGAAGCAGTATATTGATAAAGAAAGTTTTTTCCGAAATCAAAAGAGCGATTAGGTTTAGGTTTAAAAAATAAAAGATTTCTAACCATCTTGTTATCCTATAAACATAGACGAATTAAATGAAATGAATGGAAAACAGAGAGGGTAGAGAATCTATTGATAAGTTTACCTGTCTCCGAGGTATCTATTCTTACTCGAATACCTTGTTTTGACTGTATCGCACTATGTATCATTTGATAACCCCCAACATCTTCTACCTTTGATTCAAATCGAATTTCAAATGGAGGAAATCCAAAGATATTTACAGCTAGAGAGATCGCGACAACACGATTTCCTATATCCACTTATCTTTCAGGAGTATATTTATGCATTTGTTCATAATCGTGCTTTGAGTAGATCTATTTTGTCGGAAAATCTGGGTTATGACAATAAATCCAGTTTACTGATTGTGAAACGGTTAATTACTCGAATGTATCAACAGAATCATTCTCCTAATGATTCTAACCAAAATCCATTTGGGGCACGCAACAAGAATTTGTATTCTCAAATCATATCAGAGGGGTTTGCTTTTATTGTCGAAATTCCATTTTCTCTACAATTACTATCTTGTCTAGAAGGGAAAAAAAACAAGATAGTAAAATCTCAGAATTTACGATCAATTCATTCAATATTTCCCTTTTTAGAGGACAACTTTTCACATTTAAATTTTGTATTAGATATACTAATACCTCACCTTGTCCATGTGGAAATCTTGGTTCAAACTCTTCGCTATTGGATAAAAGATGCTTCTTCTTTGCATTTATTACGAGTCTTTCTTAACAAATATTGTAATTGGAATAGTCTTATTACTCCAAAAAAAGCCAGTTCCTCTTTTTCAAAAAGAAATCAAAGATTATTCTTATTCTTATATAATTCTCATGTATGTGAATACGAATCCATTTTCGTCTTTCTACATAACCAATCTTTTCATTTACGATCAACATCTTCTGGAGTTCTTCTTGAACGAATCTATTTCTATGTAAAAATAGAACGTCTTGTGAACGTGAACGTCTTTGTTAAGGGTAAGGATTTTTGGTCGAACCTATGGTTGGTCAAGGAACCCTGCATGCATTATATTAGGTATCAAAGAAAATCCATTCTGGCTTCAAAAGGGACATTTCTTTTCATGAATAAATGGAAATTTTACCTTGTCACTTTTTGGGAATGGCTTTTTTTGCTGTGGTTTCATCCAAGAAGGATTTATATAAACGAATTATCCAATCATTCCCTTGAATTTGTGGGCTATCTTTCAAGCGTGCGAATGAAGCCTTCCGTGGTACGGAGTCAAATTCTAGAAAATTCATTTTTAATTAATAATGCTATTAAGAAGTTTGATACCCTTGTTCCAATTATTCCTCTGATTGCGTCATTGGCTAAAGCCAAATTTTGTAACGTATTAGGGCATCCCATTAGTAAGCCGATTTGGACTGATTTATCCGATTCTAATATTATTGACCGATTTGGGCGTATATGCAGAAATCTTTCTTATTATCATAGTGGATCTTCCAAAA